AGAAGAGCCGCATAGCTCAATATCATCATACTTACGTGCATTATTAACCACTCCGATTGTAGAGCAGGTACTAATATTGTGGGTTTACGTATTTCAGTTAAAAGACCCGAAGTAGCAAAGCCTTGGGTAAAAATAGTACTTGAGGCAGTTATTTCGGTTAAATAATTTTTTCTTATTTTGAAATAAGGGACTATATGAATAAGGGAGAAACTCCATGAAAGAAAGATTAATGATTCATATAAATCACTTAGTGGGAAATGGCCCGAATAAATCCAACGAGTGATTAATAATCCTGTTAGACATAAAAAAGTAACTATCATCCCCTTTTCTGACGAATCATATGGTTTTATGATTTCATTGCCCAATAAGGTTATCAAATGAATTATAATTACAATTGAAACAATCGAAAAGGAAATATGAGTGAATATATGCTCTAAAGTTGAAAATATCATAAAAATGAAAAAAAGGGAGGGAATCCCCTAAATTAATATTAATTAAGAATTAGAAATCGGGAATTTAATTTATTTTTATTATAGGATCTATTGGATATCTTTTAGAAGATGTCATGCCGCCACTCGGACTCGAACCGAGATGCTCTAGCACTGCTTCCTAAGAGCAGCGTGTCTACCGATTTCACCATAGCGGCTTACTCGAACTAATAATAGCCTATTTATATTCAATCGTCGATATTGAACAAGTCAATTCAATCAAATAAGTTTTTTAGTCAACACTCAAATTGATAAAAAAAATGAGTTCAAAAGTCAATTTGAAGGTTCATTAGTTTCATTTATTAGGGTGTCCGGTTTATTTATCTTAGGGCTTTGACGTAGTTTATCCTATTCTAAAATCCAACTTTTGTAAGTAGATTATTCTCTCGATAGAATAAAAAAACTGTTTTCATTTTTTACTTTTATTGATACTTCATTATTTCTCGTTTATCTGATTTCATAAATTTCAAACAAAAAATAAATTTTCTCAATGAATCCAAAATAGGTTATTTTGAATTAGTTCAAATTGACACATTATTTGTACATTGACAGATTAGTTATACATAATATCTCCACAATGAAGTTCTTTTATTAATTGGAATTGGGCTCAAAATTGGAGATATATGGTAAATCCATTTCATTTTCATATAGTAATTAAATTACTAAAAATTATAAAAAATTAGAAATTAAGAAGTCATAAAGTTATCCAAAATTTTTTACCATGTAATCCATTAGTTTCAACAATCCATTAATTTGAACTAAAAATATTATATCTGCCCTTCCCGAGAAAGAGAAAAATTGTTCATTATTGTAAAGGTCGATGGGGAAAATAAGACTCCCCACCACAAAAATATTAGTGAAAATATACTACAAAGAAATAAAAAATCTTGTATTTTTTTATTTATTCTTTTTTTTTTTAGAATTCAGAAAACAGAAGAATTCTTTTTTTTAGACATCTTATAAGATGGAAACCTGGTCTATTTCATATTGATTAGAATAGGGACTGCCAATTGTTAATTTCATATTAAAAAAGTATTGAGCCGAATTTTTGAGTCAAATCCATTCCGCTTATTCCAATATTTTAGGACTTATTTGTTTGTCGTACAAAAAAACTTTTTGAATTCCCAGTAGAAAGAGATTTCCCTAATGACAAAGCTTTTAACGCCGCCCAATATCCTTTCCTTTTCCAAATATTTTTACGAATACGCTTTTTTGATATAGAAGTACGTTTTTTTGGAACTGCCATTTGAAAATCATTGTTATAGTTGGATGTGAAAGACATCTATTATTCAAAACAAATTATTATTTCTTATTGATTATTATTTCTTATTGATTATCTATTTTTTCTATAAAAAATATTCTCTTTATAAATTATAAAAAAGAAATATAGATATGTGAAAGATCCGTTAAATTGGATCAAAAATTACTCGAAATAATAAAATTTTGATTCCATACAATATTTGTCAAACCAAAAATTTTTGGTTTGGAACTCTTAGTTCTCGTTCTTTATCTCTCAAATTTATATCTTTAGAATCTGCTAGGTCATAGAAATGAAACTTAATGATTTAATAAAATTTAATAAAATAAAGAAAGAACCTAAAAGACCTTGATTTTCGTCATTCTAGACTTTATTTACACGTAATAAAATACCTCAAAGGATTGTAAACTTTTCCCTAATAAAAAACTTGAGTCTTTTTTTAGTCAAACTCGAGAAAAGAATACACCTAAATTCAATTTTAAAATTCGAATGAGATTACTAATAAATCTGTTAAAGGATACGTGATTTGATAAAAAAATATCTCAGTCGTTTTTTACCCTTTCTCGATAAAAAAAGTTCATTTTAGATCTATAATATTCTAACGTTTACTAAGAAATCGTTTTGATTGAAATGGAAAACAATCAATCCCATAATGAAGTAGTTAATGCGTTGAAAGAAACTAACTAAATTCAAGAGTTTTTATTTCATTAGACCGATGACCTTAGTTAATCCTATAATTCATATCAGCATCAAG